GATTATTTTTTTTTTATTAGAAAAAAGATTAAAAATGGTTTAAGAGGTAAAAAAAATGAAATTTTTATTATATATATATATATATAAAYTTAATGTATATATATATATATAATATATTAAATTTATTCCTAAATTAATAATGTAATATAAATATATTTTTATTTAAATGAATATATATTGATGAATAATGAATTTAATTTTTAAATTAAATATTAGAGAAGAAAAAAAAAGAAATTATTTAATATTTAATAATTTATATTAAATATTTTATTATAAAAAAAAAAAAAAAAAAATCTATATTTAATTTTTTATATATAAAAAAAATTTTTATAGTTTAAAGAATTTATTTTAAATTTATTTTACATGTAAATTTTGGTATATAATATTATTTATTTAAATAATAATTAATTATTTATACAGTAATTAATATTAAAAATTTAAGAAATTAAGATTTAGTAATAGTTAAATTAAAAACTAATTTTGTGCCAGCAGTTGCGGTTAAACAAAATTTAAAATGAATTTTATTAGTAAAATTAATTAATAATTATTTTATTTAAAATTAAATGTAAAATTATAAGGTGAAATTTTAATTTTATAAAAATTTATAAGGGAATTATGAAATTGATAAATTATATGAAAAACTAGGATTAGATACCCTATTATTAATAAATTAAAAAATAATACTAAAATAGTATTTAATTATTTATTGAAATTTAAATAATTTGGCGGTATTTTAGTTCATTTAGAGGAATCTGTTTAATAATTGATAATCCACGAATAAATTTACTTAATTTATAATTTTGTATATCGTTGTTAAAAAAATATTTTATAATAAAAATAATATTTTAAAATTTAAAATTAAAATTAAATCAGATCAAGATGCAGATAATAATTAAGAATATAATGGATTACAATAAATTTATTTAAATAGAAATTAATATGAAAAAATTAATTGAAAGTGGATTTAAATGTAATTTTTTTTAGTTTATAAAAATGATTAAAAATTAAAATATGTACATATTGCCCGTCGCTTTCATATATAAATTGAAATAAGTCGTAACAAAGTAGAGGTACTGGAAAGTGTTTCTAGAAAGAATCAAATTAGAGCTTGATAAAGTATTTCATTTACATTGAAATGATATTAATATAAATTAATTAGTTTGAGGGGGAAAATTAATAAAGTATAAATAATAAAAAAATTTTTAAATTAAAAATATTATGGGGGTTAAAGTATTTTTAATAAAAAAAATAAAAAAATTTATAGAAAATTAGTATAGTGAGAGAAATTTGAAATAAATTTAAAAGAAATTAATTATAAAGTAAATTTAATTTATTGTATCTTGTGTATCAGAGTTTATTAAAAAATTATTATTTAGTAATAAAATTCTCGAATTAAAAAGAGATAATTAATTAATAAAGTTATTGTAGCAAAAATATTTTTAATAATTAATTTGAAATGAAATGTTAATCGTTTTTTAAAATATCTAGTTTTTTTAGAAAAAAATTTAATTTTATACAAATTTTATTAAAAAATTAATTAAATAATTTTTTAAAAATAAAATATAATATTTTAAGGGATAAGCTTTAAAATAAAAAATTATAATAAAATTGTTAATTAAAAAAAAATTTTAAAATTTATATTGTTTAAAAATTTTAATTTATTATAAATAATTTTTTTTTGAGGAAAATTTTAATTTATTTAATTTTATATAAAAATATAATTTTTAATTAATAAAAATTAGCAATAATGATAAAATTAGTATATTAAAGGAATAAAAAAATTTATAATTAATAAAAATTAAAAAAAAGGAATTCGGCAAAAAATTATATTCACTTGTTTATCAAAAACATGTTTTTTTGGGGAATAATTTAAAATCGAATCTGCCCACTGATGAAAAATTAAAGGGCTGCAGTATTTTGACTGTACAAAGGTAGCATAATCATTAGTCTTTTAATTGGAGACTTGTATGAATGATTTGATGAGATATAAACTGTCTCTATTTTATTAATAGAATTTAATTTTTTAATTAAAAAGTTAAAATAAATTTAAAAGACGAGAAGACCCTATAGAGTTTAATAAATTAAATAATTAAAATGATTTATTTATTGAATTTTATTAAGATTAATTTAATTTATTTTGTTGGGGTGATAGAAAAATAAAAATAACTTTTTTTAAAAAATTAACATAAATAATTGATTTAATGATCCAAAATTTTTGATTATAAGAAAAAATTACCTTAGGGATAACAGCGTAATTTTTTTTTTTAGCTCAAATAAAAAAAAAAGTTTGCGACCTCGATGTTGGATTAAGATAAAATTTAAATGCAAAAGTTTAAAATTTTGATCTGTTCGATCATTAAAATCTTACATGATCTGAGTTCAAACCGGTGTGAGCCAGGTTGGTTTCTATCTTTAGAAAAAGAAAATATTTTAGTACGAAAGGATCAAATATTTAAATTAAATTTTTTTTTAAGAATATTAATAAAAATTAAATTAAAAATAAAAAACATTTAAAGTAAAAGTATAGTGCTATTTTGGCAGAAAAAATGTAGTGATTTTAGAAGTCATAAATATATAATTTATTATATAAGTAGTAATTATAATAAAAGATATATTAATAATTTTTTTAGGGGTTATTATTTTAATTTTAGGAGTTTTAATTGGGGTTGCTTTTTTAACTTTATTAGAGCGAAAATTATTAGGTTATATTCAAATTCGAAAAGGTCCTAATAAGGTAGGATTTTGGGGAATTTTACAACCTTTTTCTGATGCTATTAAATTATTTACTAAGGAACAAACTTATCCAATATATTCAAATTATATTTCTTATTATTTTTCTCCAATTGTAGGGTTTATTTTATCTTTAATTATTTGAATATTGATTCCTTATTATTTTAATTTTATTAGATTTAGATTAGGAATTTTATTTTTTTTATGTTGTACGAGAATAGGTGTTTATACTGTGATAATTGCTGGGTGATCTTCAAATTCTAATTATTCTTTATTAGGGGGGTTACGAGCTGTTGCTCAAACTATTTCTTATGAAGTTAGATTATTTTTAATTATAATGTCTTCTTTATTTATAATTATAGAATTTAATATAATTATATATTTTAATTTTCAAAATAATATTTGATTTATTTATATTATATATCCATTATCATTGTGTATATTTTCTTCTATATTAGCTGAAACAAATCGGACACCATTTGATTTTGCTGAGGGTGAGAGAGAATTAGTTTCGGGATTTAATGTTGAATATAGAAGAGGGGGATTTGCTTTGATTTTTTTAGCAGAATATTCAAGAATTTTATTTATGAGATTATTATTTGTTTTAATTTTTATAGGAGGGTATAGATTAAGAATTATTTTTTATGTGAAATTATCTTTAATTTCTTTTTTATTTATTTGAGTTCGAGGAACATTACCTCGATATCGGTATGATAAATTAATATATTTAGCTTGAAAAAGATATCTTCCTATTTCTTTAAATTTTTTAATATTTTATATAGGGTTTAAAATATTTTTAATATAAATTAAAATATTTTTAGTATAAATTAATAGAATAATAAAAATTCTTTCTTAAGTTTTCAAAACAAATGCTTATTCAAGCTCATTAATTAAATAATTAAGTTGATTAATTGAAGATTAGGTTATCTCATAATTTATTAATAATAGGGGTTATAATAAAATAAGAAAAGTAAAAAAAAGTTAATAATTGACCTGTAATAATATATGGATCTTCAACTGGACGAGCCCCAATTCAAGTTAAAAGAAAAATAATTGAAATTAAAGATCAAAATATAATTTGATTAATAGGGTAAAATTGAATACCTTGGATTTTTTTATTAAAAGTAAATGGTAAGATTATTAAAATAAGAATAGAAAAAATTAACCCAATTACCCCACCAAGTTTATTAGGAATTGAGCGTAAAATTGCATAAGCAAATAAAAAGTATCATTCTGGTTGAATGTGAATTGGAGTAACTAAAGGATTGGCAGGGATAAAATTATCTGGGTCCCCTAATAAATTAGGATTAATAAGAGTTAATATTAATAATAAAAATAATAAAATGATAAATCCAATTAAATCCTTAAAAATAAAAAATGGGTGAAATGGAATTTTATCTAAATTTCTATTAATTCCTAAAGGATTATTAGATCCTGTTATATGTAAAAATAATAAATGAATTATTGTTATTATTAAAATAATAAAAGGAAATAAAAAATGGAAAGTATAAAATCGAGTTAATGTGGCATTATCAACGGCAAATCCCCCTCAAATTCAATTTACTAATATGTTTCCTAAATAAGGGATAGCTGATAATAAGTTGGTAATTACAGTTGCCCCTCAGAAAGATATTTGTCCCCAAGGAAGAACATATCCTAAAAAGGCAGTTCCTATTAAAATAAATAAAATTAATACTCCTACAATTCAAGTATATTTTAAATTAAATGATTCATAATAAATTCCTCGACCAATATGAATATAAATACAAATAAAAAAGAAAGATGCTCCATTAGCATGTAATGTTCGAATTAATCACCCATAATTTACATTTCGGCAAATATAGTTTACACTATTAAAAGCTAATTCAATATTAGCTGTATAATATATAGTTAAAAAAAGACCAGTAATAATTTGGATAATTAGGCATAACCCTAATAAGGAACCAAAATTTCATAAGGAAGAAATATTTGAGGGGGATGGAAGATCAATTAAAGAATTATTAATAATTTTCAAAATAGGGTGAGTTTTTCGTAAAGGTAAAAATTTATTTGTCATTAAAATAATATATATATATATATATATATATATATATATAATTAAATAGTTAATTAGGAAGATCGAAGGGGGCCATAAAAAATATAAGTGATTTTAACTACAGCAATAAGGGTAATAAATAAATAAATTATTATTATTATTATTATTAAAAATGTTTGATTATTATATAATTTAGATAAGTTTACTTTATTTTCATTATTAAAAAATAGAAAATCGTGAAATAAGTTAACTATTTCATGATTTTGGAAAAAATTTATTCATGTAATATTATTAAATAATAATATTCTTAATAAAAAAGTTCTAAAGATACAAAAAATAAATAATAATTTAAAATTAAAAGGGAAATTAAAAATTTCATTTGAAGCAATTCTAGATATATAAATGAAAAGAACTAATAATCCCCCTAAAAAAGTTAAAAATAAGATATAAGAAAATCAATAAGTTTTAATTATTATTCCTGAAATTATTCTTATAAATAATGTTTGAATTAAAAGTAAAAATCCTATAGATAAAGGGTGGTTAATAAATAATATAATAATAGATGAGAAAATTATAGATAAGGAAATAAAGATTTTAAAAATTTCAAAGAATAGTTTAATAAAAATAATAATTTTGGAGATTATTGATAGAGATATATCTTTTTCTTTGAAGTTTTTAAAGAAAAATCTTAATTTTGATTTACAAGACCAATGTTTTTTTTTAAACTATAAAAACAAATGATAATAAATATAGGGTTGGTAATAATAGTAATATATTTAATTGGAAATTTAATTTTTTCTTCTAAACAAAAACATTTATTGGTAGTTTTATTAAGATTAGAGTTTATTGTATTAAGATTATTTTTTTTTATTTTATTATATATAAGATATATTGAAAATAATATATATATATTAATAGTTTTTTTAGTATTTTCGGTATGTGAAGGAGCTTTAGGATTATCTATTTTAGTTTCAATAATTCGAACACATGGAAATGATTATTTTCAGAGTTTTAATTTATTATAGAGATGATAAAATTTTTAATAATAATAATTTTTATAATTCCTTTTTGTTTTAAACAACAAATATTTTGAATGGTTCAAATAATATTATTTTTAATAATATTTTTATTTATAAATTTAACTATTTATTTAGGGAGTTATTGTAATTTAAGATATATATATTCATGTGATATAATTTCTTATGGGTTAATTATGTTAAGAATATGAATTTGTACTTTAATAATTATAGCAAGTGAAAATTTATATAAATATAATTTTTATGTGGGGTTTTTTATTTTTAATTTAATTTTTTTATTAATAATGTTATTTTTAACATTTTCTAGAATAAATTTATTTATATTTTATTTATTTTTTGAAGGTAGATTAATTCCTACTTTAATGTTAATTATTGGGTGGGGGTATCAACCTGAACGTATTCAAGCAGGAATATATTTATTATTTTATACTTTATTTGTTTCATTACCTTTACTAATGGGTATTTTTTATATTTATAATAAATCTAATTTTATTATAATTTATTTTATAAAATTTTTAAATTTTAATAATTTTTTATTATATTTATCTATAATTATAGCTTTTTTAGTAAAAATACCTATATATTTTGTTCATTTATGATTACCTAAAGCTCATGTAGAGGCTCCAGTTTCAGGGTCAATAATTTTAGCTGGTATTATATTAAAATTAGGGGGGTATGGATTAATACGGATTATAATTTTATTAGAGAAAATAAGATTAAAATTTAATTTTATTTGGGTAGTGATTAGATTATTAGGGGGGTTTTATATTAGATTAAAATGTTTTAGACAAATTGATATTAAATCTTTAATTGCTTATTCATCAGTAGCTCATATAAGATTAGTAATTGGGGGAATTATAACTATAAATTATTGAGGGTATATAGGGTCTTATATTTTAATAATTGGTCATGGATTATGTTCTTCAGGAATATTTTGTTTAGCTAATATTAATTATGAACGATTACATAGACGAAGATTATTTATTAATAAGGGGATAATAAATTTTATACCTTCTATGAGAATATGGTGATTTTTATTATTATCCTCAAATATAGCAGCACCCCCCTCTTTAAATTTATTAGGAGAAATTAGATTAATTAATAGATTAATAAGATGATCATGATTATCAATAATTATGTTAATAATAATTTCTTTTTTTAGAGCTGGGTATAGTTTATATTTATATTCTTATATTCAACATGGGAAATATTATACAGGTATTTATAGATTTTATATGGGGGTTTCTCGGGAATATTTATTATTGTTATTACATTGATTACCATTAAATATTATGATTTTAAAGGTAGATTATATTATAATTTGATTATACTTAAATAATTTTAAATAAAATATTGATTTGTGGGGTCAAAAATATGAAAATACATTCATTTTAAGTTATTTATTTAGGGAATTCAATTTGTTTTAATATATTTTTTTTTTTATTTTTATTAAGAATAAGAATATTTATATTAATAATATATTTTATTATAAATAATTTAGTTATTTTTTTAGAGTGGGAAATTATTTCTTTTAATTCTATTAGATTAAAAATATCTATTTTATTAGATTGAATGTCTTTACTATTTATAATATTTGTATTATTAATTTCATCTGTGGTAATTTATTATAGAAAAAGATATATAAGATCAGAAATAAATTTAAATCGATTTATTATTTTAGTTTTATTATTTGTTTTTTCTATAATTTTATTAATTATTAGTCCTAATATTATTAGAATTTTATTAGGATGAGATGGGTTAGGGTTAGTTTCTTATTGTTTAGTAATTTATTATCAAAATTTTAAATCTTATAATGCTGGGATATTAACTGCCCTATCAAATCGAATTGGGGATGTTTTAATTTTAATAGTAATTTCTTGAATATTAAATTATGGGAGATGAAATTATATTTTTTATTTAGAATTTATAAAGAATGATTATGAGATAATAATAGTAGGTACTATAATTATTATGGCAGCTATAACTAAAAGAGCTCAAATTCCTTTTAGTTCTTGACTTCCAGCTGCTATAGCAGCTCCTACCCCTGTTTCTGCTTTAGTACATTCATCTACATTAGTAACTGCGGGGGTTTATTTATTAATTCGATTTAATTTATTATTAGAAAATATTTATTTTTTGAAATTATTTTTATTATTATCAGGATTAACAATATTTATAGCAGGAATTTCGGCTAATTATGAGTTTGATTTAAAAAAAATTATTGCTTTATCAACATTAAGTCAATTAGGGTTAATAATAAGAATTTTAAGAATAGGGATACCAGATTTAGCTTTTTTTCATTTATTAACTCATGCAATATTTAAGGCTTTATTATTTATATGTGCGGGGGTGATTATTCATATAATAAATGATACACAAGATATTCGGTTAATAGGTGGATTAAGAGCTTATATTCCTTTTACTTCTTTATGTATAAATATTTCAAATTTAGCTTTATGTGGGATTCCTTTTTTAGCAGGATTTTATTCAAAGGATTTAATTTTAGAGATAGTATCTATAAGAAATTTAAATATATATATTTATTTTTTATATTATATTTCTACTGGATTAACTATATATTATACTATTCGTTTAAGAATATATTTGATATTAAATAATAATAATTTAATCTCAGTATTTAATTTATATGATGAAGATTATGTGATATTAAAAAGAATGTTAGTATTATTATTTATAAGAGTAGTAAGAGGGTCATTTTTAAGATGAATAATTTTTTTAAATCCTTATATAATTTATTTATCATTTAATTTAAAAATAATAGTAATTTATGTAAGAATATTAGGTAGTTTAATAGGTTATTTAGTAAGAAATATAAATATTTATTCTTTTAATAAATTTTTAAATACTTATAAATTAAGAAGTTTTTTAGGGATAATATGATTTATACCAACTTTAAGAACTTACGGAATTAATTATATTATTCTTTATATAAGTCAAAATTTATTAAAAATTATTGATATAGGATGAAGAGAAATATATAGAGGTCAGGGGATATATAATATTTTAAAGAATTATTCCGTATTCTATAATTTTTATCAAATAAATAATTTTAAAATTTATTTATTTAGATTTATTATTTGAATAATAATTTTTTTATTTCTTTTATTAATTTATTTAAATAGCTTATAAAAAGAGTGTAATATTGAAGATATTAAGGAGATTATAAAATCTTTAAATAATAATATATATATATATATATTAAAATATTATTTTTACAATGAAAATGTAATGTTTTTATTAAACTATATAAATAGAAATATTAATGGAATTTAACCACTAAAATTTAAGTTAGCAGCTTACATTTAAACTTTATATTTCTTAATAAAGAAATTAATTGGAATTTTTATTCAATTTTATCATTAACAGTGATATACCTCTATTTTGGTTTCAATTAAATAAGGGGAATATTATTCCCTATCTTTTAAGTCGAAATTAAATGCAAAATTGCTTCTTATTTAAGATTTAAGATAAATTGAAATTCAATATTTTTTGAGTGCAAATCAAGTGTTTTAAATTAAACTATAATCCTATTTAATTATTAATATTAATTTGTTCAATTAAGTATATTTTGATTTCATTCATGGTAAAGTCCTAATAATAAAATTAAAATAAAGAATAAGCTAATTTTGAATCAAATAATAAAATTTACTATTTTAAATAAGGGGATAATTGGAAGAATTAAGGCAATTTCAACATCAAAAATTAAAAAAATTACAGTAATTAAAAAAAAATGTAAAGAAAAAGGGATTCGTGCTGAAGATTTAGGGTCAAATCCACATTCAAAGGGGGAACATTTTTCTCGGTCTATAAAAGATTTTTTAGATAAAATAATTGATATTATTATTATTACATTAGAGATTAATATAATTAAAATTAAAATATAAAAAATTAAATAAATTATTTATATTAAAAATAATTAAACTTTTTGATTGGAAGTCAAACATACTAAATATATTATATAAATAATTAATTTGCTCATCAATATATAAAAATATAAAGGAATAATCAAACTACATCTACAAAATGTCAATATCAAGCTGCTGCTTCAAATCCAAAATGATGGTTATTAGAAAAATGATTTTTTAAATGGCGGATAAAACAAATGGAGAGAAATAAAGTTCCAATAATAACATGAAGGCCATGAAATCCTGTTGTAACAAAAAAAGTTGTCCCATAAATTCTATCTGCAATAGTAAAAGGTGCTTCAATATATTCATATGCTTGGAGAATTGTAAAATATACCCCTAAAAAAATAGTTAAAAATAATCTTTGAGTTGTTTGATAAAAATTACTTTCCATTAAAGCATGGTGAGCTCATGTAACAGTAATTCCTGAAGTAATTAAAATAATAGTATTAAGAAGAGGGATATGAAAGGGATTAAATGGAGTAATATTAATTGGAGGTCAAGTAGAACCAATTTCAATATTAGGGGAAAGACTACTATGGAAAAATGCTCAAAAAAAAGAAACAAAAAAAAAAATTTCTGAAATAATAAATAAAATTATTCCTCAGCGTAAACCTTTAGTAACTAAAAGAGTATGTTTACCTTGAAAAGTTCCCTCTCGACAAATATCTCGTCATCATTGAAATATTGTTAAAATAATAATAAAATATCCTAAAATTAATAAATTTATATTAAAATTATGAAATCAATTAACTATTCCTGTAACTAAAGTTATAATTCCAATTGCCCCTGTTAAAGGTCAAGGACTATAATCTACTAAATGAAATGGATGATTATGAGTTATTTTCATTAATTAACTTCTCTAGAATATAAAGTTCTTAAAATTGCAATAACATAAGATTGAATAATAGCTACAGCTGATTCAAGGATTAATAATAAAATTTGAATAATAATTAATAAGGGGATAAAAAAGGAAGGTATAATAGAACCAGTCCCTCTTAATAAAGTTATTAAAAGATGGCCTGCAATTATATTAGCAGTTAATCGAACAGCTAATGTTCCAGGTCGAATAATATTACTAATAGTTTCAATTAAAACTATAAATGGTATTAAAATATTGGGTGTTCCTTGGGGAATTATATGACTAAATATATGATTAGTGTTATTAATTCACCCATATAATATAAATCTTAATCATAAAGGTAAAGATAAAGATAAGGAAAGAGTTAAGTGACTAGTACTTGTAAAAATATAAGGGAATAACCCTAAAAAATTATTAAATAAAATAAATGAGAATAATGAAATAAAAATAAATGTTGAAGATCTTGAATAAATCTTATTTCCTAATAAAGTTTTAAATTCATTATGTAATTTATTTAAAATAAAAGTTCAAAAAATATAATGTCGATTAGGAATTAATCAGAAAGAATAAGGGATAAATAAAATACCAATAAAAGTTCTAATTCAATTTAAAGATAAATTAAATAAATTAATAGAGGGATCAAAAATAGAAAATAAATTTGTTATCATTTTCAAAGGAAATTTTTTTTTTGGGGATTAATTTTTTTAAAAGAGTATTTTAATTTAATATTAAAAATATAATAATTTATTATATTAAAAATAATAAAGATTATAATAAAATAAAAAAAAGATATTAATCAATTAATAGGTATTATTTGAGGGATAAAAGAATATTACATTATAAAAGTAATAATTTAAATTTGACATATTTATGTTATAAATTAACTAATTCTTTTCATTAGAAGTAATTGCTAATTTACTATAAAATGGTTTAAGAGACCAGTACTTGCTTTCAGTCATCTAATGAAGAATAGTTATTAATTCAATTAATAAAATTTTTAATTGAAATTCTTTCGATTACAATAGGTATAAATCTATGATTAGCTCCACAAATTTCAGAACATTGACCATAAAAAATTCCAGGGCGATTAATAAAAAATCTAGTTTGATTAAGACGACCTGGATTAGCATCAATTTTAACCCCTAAGGATGGAATAGTTCAGGAATGGATAACATCAGTTGCTGTAACTATAATACGGATTTGATTATTTATAGGTAAAATAATACGATTATCTACATCTAGTAATCGGAAATTGTTAGAAGATATCTCATTTGTTGGAATTATATAGGAATCAAATTCAATATTTTTAAAATCTGAATATTCATATCTTCAATATCATTGATGGCCAATTGATTTTAAAGTAATTAAAGGATTATTAAGTTCATCTAATAAATATAATAAACGTAAAGAGGGGAGGGCAATAAAAATTAGTGTAATAGCTGGTAAGATTGTTCAAATTAATTCAATTATTTGTCCTTCTAATAAAAATCGATTTAAATATTTGTTAAAAAATAAATTAATTATTAAATAACCAACTAAAATTGTAATTATAATTAAAATAATTAAAGTATGATCATGAAAAAAAATAATTTGTTCTATTAAAGGGGAAGCTCTATTTTGAAGATTAAAATTAGATCATGTTGCAATTTCTAAAAAAAGGATAAATCCTTTATAAATGGGGTTTAAATCCATCACATATAGTCTGCCATATTAGAAGTTTCTTAAAATAGGAAGTTCATTATAAGAATGTTCTGCTGGGGGAAAATTTTGATATCATTCAATAGAAGAAGATAAATTTAAGGAGAATAAAATAACTCGTTGATTAATCATAGATTCTCAAATAATAATTAATATTAATATGATAGCTAAAAGAGAAATATATGATCCTAAAGAAGAAATAATATTTCATGAAATATAAGTATCTGGGTAATCTGAGTATCGTCGAGGTATACCTGCTAACCCTAAAAAATGTTGGGGGAAAAAAGTTAAATTTACTCCAATAAATATGGAAAAAAATTGAATTTTTAAAAGGAAAGGATTTAAAGAAAGACCTGTAAATAAAGGGTATCAATGGATAAAACCTGCAAGAATTGCAAATACAGCTCCTATAGAAAGGACATAATGAAAATGAGCTACTACATAATAAGTATCATGTAAACTTACATCAATAGAAGAATTAGATAAAATAATACCAGTTAATCCCCCTACTGTAAATAAGAATACGAATCCTAAACTTCATAATATAGAGGGATTATATGTGATTTGAGTTCCATGTAAAGTAGCCAGTCAACTAAAAATTTTAATTCCCGTAGGGACGGCAATAATTATAGTTGCTGAGGTAAAATAAGCTCGAGTGTCAATATCTATTCCCACAGTAAATATATGGTGGGCTCATACTACAAATCCTAATAATCCAATAGTTATTATAGCATAAATTATACCTAAAGATCCGAAAGTTTCTTTTTTACCTCTTTCTTGAGAAATAATATGTGAAATTATCCCAAATCCAGGTAAAATAAGAATATAAACTTCTGGATGTCCAAAAAATCAAAATAAATGTTGATAAAGAATAGGATCTCCTCCCCCAGCAGGGTCAAAAAAGGAGGTATTAAGATTTCGATCAGTTAAAAGTATAGTAATAGCTCCAGCTAAAACTGGTAAAGATAGGAGAAGTAATAAAGCAGTAATTCCAACTGCTCAAACAAATAAGGGTATTTGATCAAATATTATTCCATTTAATTTTATATTAATAATAGTAGTAATAAAGTTAATTGCCCCTAAAATTGAAGAAATTCCAGCTAAATGAAGGGAGAAAATAGCTAAGTCAACAGATCTTCCACCATGAGCAATATTTGATGAAAGGGGGGGATAAACTGTTCACCCAGTTCCAGTACCATTTTCAACAATAGATCTTGAAATTAAAAGAGTTAAAGAAGGGGGAAGAAGTCAAAATCTTATATTATTTAATCGGGGGAAAGCTATATCAGGGGCTCCAAGTATTAAAGGAACTAATCAATTTCCAAATCCCCCAATTATAATAGGTATTACCATAAAAAAAATTATAATAAAAGCATGACCAGTTACAATAGTATTATAAATTTGATCATCACCAATTAAAGATTCAGGAGTTCCTAATTCAGCACGAATTAATAAACTGAGGGAAGTTCCTACTATTCCTGATCAAATTCCAAAGATAAAATATAAAGTACCAATATCTTTATGATTTGTAGAAAAAAGTCATTTTCGCAGGAATAAAATGGCTGAGTTAAAAGCGATAAATTGTAAATTTATTAACGGGAAATTTCTCTTTTATTATAAAGTCTTATATTCAAAAATGATATAAAATTGCAAATTTTAAGGGATAAATAATAATTTATTAAGGCTTAAAGAAAATGAATATCTTTATAAATAATTTTGAAGATTATTAGTTTAATTAACTTAAAACCTTATAAAAAGGAAAAGGTTCTAAGAATTAAGCTTAAAATAGAAAAAAAAGATAAATAATTAATTATATTTATGTAATTATTTTTAATGGAGAATTTTATTCATTTTAATTTTATATAATTAAATAGAAAAGAAGAATAAGTAATTCGAATATAAAAAAATAATATGATTAATCTTATTATAATAAGAATAAAACTTAATAAGAAATAATTATTTATTATTAAAAAATTAATAGTAATTCATTTAGGAAAAAATCCGATAAAGGGGGGTAACCCCCCTAAAGATAAGAAATTTACTATAAAAAAAAATTTAATTATATAATTTATATTAAAAAAAAATAATTGATTAATGTAAAATAAATTTAAAATATTAAAAAAAAAACATATAATCCCAATAATAAAAGAGTAAATTAATAAAAAAAATATTCATAAATTTTCTCTGATTATAATAGAAGATAATATTCACCCTAAATTATTAATAGAGGAAAAAGTTATTAATTTTCGTAAAGAGGTTTGGTTTAAACCTCCAATTGCTCCAATAATAGAGTTTAAAATAATAACAATAATAATGAAATTTTTATTAAAATAATATGATAATAAAATTATGGGGGTAATTTTTTGTCATCTTATTAAAATAAAATTATTAAATCATGATAAACCTTCTATGATATTAGGAAATCAAAAATGAAAGGGGGTAGATCCTATTTTTATTAAAAGGGAGGAGTTAATTATAATAGAAATAATAATATTATATTCAAAATTTTTTAGGAAAATTATTTTTAATAAAATTGAAAATAAAAAATTAATTGAGGCGATAGATTGGGTAAGAAAATATTTTAAGGAGGCTTCGGTTGATAATATATTATTAGAATTAGAAATTAGGGGGATAAATCTTAAAAGATTAATTTCTAATCCAATTCAACACCCAAATCAAGAGTTAGATGAGATAGAAATTAAAGTTCTAAAAAAAAGAATAAATATAAAAAATATTTTATTAGAATTAAAAATTAAATAGATATAAAATAGAGAAATTCATAATAAAATTATAAATTATTAAAATATATTTTAGTGTAGGGGGCACGATAGTTTTTGATACTATAAGATATAGTTTAATTCTATAAAATATAAATAATAAAGGTAAAAATTTACTTAATTTATCCTATCAGAATAATCCTTTAATCAGGCACTTTATTCTTTAAAAAAAAGAATAATCTTTATATTTGGGGTATGAACCCAAAAGCTTAAATTTAGCTTATTTTTAA